TAATCCGTATAATTGCGGAAACTATCAAAATAAAACAGTTGACAATAATAACTATAGGTATACGAAAGAAAAAGAACCGTATTTTTGTAGTTCCTATGATGCACTTGGAGCTTATCGGCAGAAACGAATTAGTTTAGATAGTCCTTTGTGGCTCCGATGGAAACTAGATCAACGTGTCATTGGGTCAAGAGAAGTTCCCATCGAAGTTCAATATGAATCTTTGGGTACTTATCATGAGATTTATGGTCACTATCTAATGGTAGGAAGTGTAAAAAAAGAAATCCGGTGTATATACATTCGAACCACTCTGGGTCATATTTCTTTTTATCGAGAAATAGAAGAAGCCATACAAGGGTTTTGTCGGGCCTACTCATACACTATCTAAACTAAGAAATCTCAACTAAGAAATGAGATTAGGCGATGCTCCTTCCTATGGGAATTCGGGTGTTTCCAATTTAACTAGTATCATAATTTCTGAATTTCTGCGTGAATCAAGATTGAGATTGAGGAAAGGAAGTTAAGTTTTTCGAATCACTGATTCAGGCCCATTGTCGAATCCTACTCAGCAGAATATAGAGGTACTTATGGCAGAACGGGCCGATCTGGTCTTTCACAATAAAGTGATAAATGGAACTGCTATGAAACGACTTATTAGCAGATTAATAGATCATTTCGGAATGGGATATACATCACATATCCTGGATCAAGTAAAGACTTTAGGTTTCCATCAAGCCACTGCTACATCTATTTCATTAGGAATTGATGATCTTTTAACAATACCTTCTAAGGGATGGTTAGTCCAAGACGCTGAACAACAAAGTTTTATTTTGGAGAAACACCATCATTATGGGAATGTGCATGCGGTAGAAAAATTACGTCAGTCCATTGAGATATGGTATGCTACAAGTGAATATTTGAGACAAGAAATGAATCCAAATTTTCAGATGACTGATCCTTCTAATCCAGTTTATCTAATGTCTTTTTCGGGAGCTAGGGGGAATGCATCTCAGATACACCAATTAGTAGGTATGAGAGGATTAATGTCAGATCCCCAAGGACAAATGATTGATTTACCCATTCAAAGCAATTTACGCGAGGGACTTTCTTTGACAGAATATATAATTTCCTGCTATGGAGCCCGCAAAGGAGTTGTAGATACTGCTGTACGAACATCAGATGCTGGATATCTTACACGTAGACTTGTTGAAGTAGTTCAACACATTATTGTACGTAGAAGAGATTGTGGTACTATCCGAGGTATTTCCGTGAGTCCTCAAAATGGGATGACGGAAAAAATTTTTTTCCAAACACTAATTGGTCGTGTATTAGCAGACGATATATATATCGGCCCACGATGCATTGCCACTCGAAATCAAGATATTGGGATTGGACTTGTGAATCGATTCATAACCTTTCGAGCACAACCAATATATATTAGAACCCCATTTACTTGCAGGAGTACATCTTGGATCTGTCAATTATGTTATGGTCGGAGTCCCACTCATGGCGATTTGGTCGAATTGGGAGAAGCCGTAGGTATTATTGCGGGTCAATCAATTGGGGAACCGGGGACGCAACTAACATTAAGAACTTTTCATACCGGTGGAGTATTCACTGGTGGTACTGCCGAACATGTACGAGCTCCTTCTAATGGGAAAATCCAATTCAATGAGGATTTGGTTCATCCCACACGTACCCGTCATGGACACCCTGCTTTTTTATGTTCTATAGACTTGTATGTAACTATTGAGAGTCGAGATATTATACATAATGTGAATATTCCACCAAAAAGTTTGATTTTAGTTCAAAATGATCAATATGTAGAATCAGAACAAGTGATTGCTGAGATTCGTGCTGGAACGTCTACTTTTCATTTTAAAGAGAGGGTACGAAAACATATTTATTCTGAATTAGAGGGAGAAATGCACTGGAGTACCGACGTCTACCATGCACCTGAATATACATATGGTAATGTTCATTTATTACCAAAAACAAGCCATTTATGGATATTAGCAGGAGGTCCGTGCAGATCCAGTATAGTGTCTTTTTCGCTCCACAAGGATCAAGATCAAATGAATGTTGATTCTTTTTCTGTTGAAGGAAGATATATCTCGGACTTCTCAATGACTAATGATCAAGTAAGACATAAATTGTTATATACTTCTTATAAAAAAGATAGGGAAATTCTTGACTATTCAAGACCTGATCAAATCATATCCAATAGTCATTGGAATTTCATATATCCTTCTATTCTCCAAGAGAATTCTGATTTCTTAGCGAAAAAGCGAAGAGATAGATTCATCATCCCATTACAATATGATCAAGAACAAGAGAAAGAACTAATACCCTGTTTTGGTATTTCGATTGAAATACCCATAAATGGTATTTTACGTAGAAAAAGTATTCTTGCTTATTTTGATGATCCACGATACAGAAGAAACAGTTCAGGAATTACTAAATATGGAACCATAGAGGTAGATTCAATCATAAAAAAAGAGGATTTGATTGAGTATCGAGGAACAAAAGAATTTAGTCCGAAATACCAAATGAAAGTAGATCAGTTTTTTTTCATTCTCGAAGAAGTGCATATCTTGCCGGGATCCTCATTCATAATGGTCCGGAACAATAGTATCATTGGAGTAGATACACGACTCACTTTAAATACAAGAAGCCGAGTAGGTGGATTAGTCCGAGTGGAGAGAAAAAAAAAATATATTGAATTGAAAATCTTTTCTGGCGATATTCATTTTCCTGGCGAGACAGATAAGATATCCAGGCACAGCGGCATTTTGATACCACCAGAAACAGAAAAAAAAAACTCTAAGGAATCAAAAAAATTGAAAAATTGGATTTATGTTCAACGTATCACACCTACCAAGAAAAAGTATTTTGTTTCGGTTCGACCTGTAGTCACATATGAAATAGCCGATGGGATAAATTTAGCAACACTTTTCCCTCAGGATCTCTTGCAGGAAAAGGATAACGTCCAACTTAGAGTTGTCAATTATATCCTTTATGGAAATGGCAAGTCAATTCGAGGAATTTACCACACAAGTATTCAATTAGTTCGGACTTGCTTAGTATTGAACTGGGACCACGAACAAAATGGTTCCAGAGAAGAGGTTCATGCTTCCTTTGTTCAAGTAAGGGCAAATGATCTGATTCGCGATTTCATAAGAATTGACTTAGTCAAGTCCACTATTTCGTATACCGGAAAAAGGTATGATAGGGCAAGTTCAGGATTGATTCCCGATAATGGATTAGATCGCACCAATACAAATCCTTTTTATTCCAAGGTGAAGATTCAATCACTTAGCCAACATCGAGGAACTGTTGGTACGTTGTTGAATCGAACTAAGGAATGCCGATCTTTGCTAATTTTGTCATCATCCAATTGTTCTCGAATTGGTCCATTCAATAGTTCGAAATATAACAATGTGACAAAAGAATCAGATCCCATAATACCAATTATGGATTTATTGGGTCCCTTAGGAACGATTGTACCTAAAATATCGAATTTTTATTCATCTTACCATTTAATAACTCATAATCAGATCTTGTTAAAGAAATATTTGCTACTTGACAATTTCAAAGAGACTTTTCAAGTACTTCAAGTACTTAAATATTTTTTAATAGATGAAAATGGGAGGATTTATAATCCCGATCCATGCAGTAACATCATTTTGAACCCCTTCCATTTGGATTGGTGCTTTCTCCATCACGATTATTGGGAAGAGGCATCAACAATAATTAGCCTTGGACAATTTATTTGTGAAAATGTATGTCTATTTAAATACGAACCACACATAAAAAAATCTGGGCAAATTTTAATTGTTAATGTTGACTCTTTAGTTATACGATCAGCTAAGCCTTATTTGGCCACTCCAGGAGCAACTGTTCATGGTCATTATGGGGAAATCCTTTACGAAGGAGATACATTAGTTACATTTATATATGAAAAATCGAGATCTGGTGACATAACGCAAGGTCTTCCAAAAGTGGAACAAATCTTAGAAGTGCGTTCGATTGATTCAATATCGATGAACCTCGAAAGGAGAGTTGAAGGTTGGAACGAACGTATACCAAGAATTCTTGGGATCCCCTGGGGGTTCTTAATTGGAGCTGAGCTAACCATAGCTCAAAGTCGTATCTCTTTGGTTAATAAGATCCAAAAGGTTTATCGATCCCAGGGGGTACAGATCCATAATAGACATATAGAGATTATTGTACGTCAAGTAACATCAAAAGTATTGGTTTCAGAAGATGGAATGTCTAATGTTTTTTCACCTGGAGAATTAATCGGATTGTTGCGAGCGGAACGCGCAGGGCGCGCTTTGAATGAATCGATCTGTTATCGGGCAATCTTATTGGGAATAACAAGAGCATCTCTGAATACTCAAAGTTTCATATCCGAAGCAAGTTTTCAAGAAACTGCTCGAGTTTTAGCAAAAGCTGCTTTACGAGGTCGTATTGATTGGTTGAAAGGCCTGAAAGAGAACGTTGTTCTAGGGGGGATTATACCTGTTGGTACTGGATTCCAAAAATTTGTGCATCGTTCAAGGCAAGACAAGAACATTTATTTGGAAATAAAAAGAAAAAATCTATTCGAGTTGGAAACGAAAGATATTTTGTTACACCATAGAGAATTATTTTGTTCTTACGTGACAAACAATTTCCATGAAACAAATTTCCATGAGACATCAGAAAAATCATTTATGCGATTTAATGATTCCTAAGAGTGGATTCATTTTTACTTTAACTATCTTTTAACTATACTGGACTGGTCTTATTATTTTATTGATTTGGTAATAAATAAAAATCAATAAAATAAGTAATTAAAAAAATTTATGGTTTGTGCCGTGTATCAATGGTCAATCCCTGGTAGAAGGTTCCATCGGAACAATTATTTATTTCAAGGTACCTCGTCTCTTTGTTAATAAAAAAAAAAAAAAAACAAAAAGGAAGTGTGGGAAAAAATGACAAGAAGATATTGGAACATCAATTTGGAAGAGATGATGGAAGCAGGAGTTCATTTTGGTCATGGTACTAAGAAATGGAATCCTAGAATGGCCCCTTACATCTCGGCAAAGCGTAAAGGTATTCATATTACAAATCTCGCTAGAACTGCTCGGTTTTTATCAGAAGCCTGTGATTTAGTTTTTGATGCAGCAAGTAGGGGAAAAAGCTTCTTAATCGTTGGTACCAAAAATAAAGCAGCGGATTTAGTAGCATCAGCTGCAATAAGGGCTCGATGTCATTATGTTAATAAAAAATGGCTCGGTGGTATGTTAACGAATTGGTCTACTACGGAAACGAGACTTTCTAAGTTCAGGGATTTAAGAGCAGAAGAAAAGATGGGGAAACTCAACCGTCTCCCTAAAAGAGATGCAGCAATGTTGAAGAGAAAATTATATACCTTACAAACATATCTCGGTGGGATCAAATATATGACGGGGTTGCCTGATATTGTGATCATCGTTGATCAGCAAGAAGAATATACGGCTCTTCGAGAATGTGCTATTTTGGGGATTCCGACGATTTGTTTAATCGATACAAATTGTGACCCAGATCTCGCAGATATTTCGATTCCAGCCAACGATGACGCTATAGCTTCAATTCGATTGATTCTTAACAAATTAGTATCCGCAATTTGTGAGGGTCGTTCTAGCTATATAAGAAATCGTTGATTATGATTAAGAATAATAAGAATTCAGAATAATAAGATTATTTAATTATTGGGCAACTCCATAGATTTATTGAATCGGTTACGATTTTTTCATTTTTAAAAAGAGATAAAGAAAGAACTGGGGATATTGATATATATATATTATGATGTTATGCGATTTCTTGGTATCCTAAATATACGATTAATGATTCACGTTGGTGATTTGAGAAAGAAATGGTTGAATCAAAATAATTCCTTTTTTTGAAGTTCAATTTCTATCAGAGGACAATATGAATGTTATACCATGTTCCATTAAAACACTCAAGGGGCTATACGATATATCGGGTGTAGAAGTAGGCCAACATTTCTATTGGCAAATAGGAGGTTTACAAATCCATGCCCAAGTACTTATCACTTCTTGGTTCGTAATTGCTATCTTGTTAGGTTCAGCCATCATAGCTGTTCGGAATCCACAAACTATTCCGACCGACGGTCAGAATTTCTTCGAATATGTCCTTGAATTTATCCGAGACTTGAGCAAAACCCAAATTGGAGAAGAATATGTTCCTTGGGTTCCCTTTATTGGAACTATGTTCCTATTTATCTTTGTTTCTAATTGGTCAGGTGCTCTTTTACCTTGGAAAATCATAGAGTTACCTCATGGGGAGTTAGCTGCGCCCACGAATGATATAAATACTACTGTTGCTTTAGCTTTACTCACGTCAGTGGCATATTTTTATGCGGGTCTTACTAAAAAAGGATTGGGTTATTTCGAGAAATACATTAAACCAACTCCAATACTTTTACCAATTAACATCTTAGAAGATTTCACAAAACCTTTATCTCTGAGTTTTCGACTTTTCGGGAATATATTGGCTGATGAATTAGTAGTTGTTGTTCTTGTTTCTTTAGTCCCTTCAGTAGTTCCTATACCTGTTATGTTTCTTGGATTATTTACAAGTGGTATTCAAGCTCTTATTTTTGCAACGTTAGCCGCGGCTTATATAGGCGAATCCATGGAGGGGCATCATTGACTAGTTTTCGAAATAGTCTTTTTTTTTTTTTTAGCTTATCCCAATTCATGCATGATTCAAGATAATCTGCTTGGTTGGAGAGCATAAATAAATACGTATGAATATACGACTTCGAGTCGTAGGAAAGAAGATGCACGATGTTACGAAATAAAAAAAAGATGGTTTGGGAGGTCACACTGAGTGTATGTAATGTCTATAAGTCCAGCCACTTTTTATGTGGGTTTCGAGGAATTATTCTAGAATCTGATTCCATATAAAGTTTACGTTATAGAAGAAACAAATGTATATGTAATACAAATGTATAGGTAATATTAGATATTCACTAGTTATAGAGTCCCTATTTCCTATATATAAATAAGCTCTTAACTTATCTCAACTTATACTTATATCTATTATCTATCAACTTATACTTAATATACTTATATTTATTATTTATCAATTATACTTATATTTATCAATATTACTTATATTTATCAATATTAATATATATATATATTAATATTGATATTCTATATTGATATTCTATATATATATTGATATATATATATATTCATATACATATAGATATCGATTGCATATATTGATTTGATTGCAGTTTACTGCATTTAGATGGATTCCCGTATAAGTCCTTCTGTTTTGTCTGTAATTGTGGATTGGCTGAAAAAAGAGATGATATAGAAGGGTAAAGAACGAAAAATTGAATGAAGGAATGGTTGGAAAGAAATGCAATAACTAGACTAGAACTATATGTATAGGGATTTACAAAAAGGGTAGAAATTAAAAACTAGATATCGAAGTAGTTCTGACGATTCATCAATATTATCATTTCAATTCGTAGTTTTTCATTATTTCGATCCAATACATCTTAATGATAAAAAATGATAAAATAAGTAAAAATTCATTGGTTGATTGTATCATTAACCATTTCTTTTTTTTTTTTTGCGAGGAACTTACCATGAATCCACTGATTTCTGCCGCTTCTGTTATTGCTGCTGGATTGGCTGTAGGGCTTGCTTCTATTGGACCTGGAGTTGGTCAAGGTACTGCTGCAGGCCAAGCTGTAGAAGGTATTGCGAGACAACCAGAAGCAGAGGGTAAAATACGAGGTACTTTATTGCTGAGTCTAGCTTTTATGGAAGCTTTAACAATTTACGGACTGGTCGTGGCATTAGCACTTTTATTTGCGAATCCTTTTGTTTAATTCTAGAAATGTAAAAAAGTACTTTAGATTACATACTTTATTTTCTGATTTTATTAACTTGAAATTGCCGTTTGCTTCTTCGAATTATATCAACACTTTACTCTTACAATTACTTATTTATTGAGACCCAGGAAGGACTGATTTGAGGATGAGGAATTACGGGATTCGTTCGCTTTCTTCCTTCCCGTCCTTCGCTTAGTACAATGGAAACTTTTTTCCTTTTATGTTAGGAAACATTTCAATAAACGATATTTTTCGCAATTGAAATGAGACCTAAGACCTAACCTAAATAAAATTACGAGATTTAATTTATTCCCATTAAAAAAGGGAAATTCAATTAATAAAAAAATCGATCAAAAAAGAAAGGGGCGAACAAAGTGATAGAAAAAGAACTTTGTTCTTTGTTAGTCCTATCTATAAGAGGAGAGCATATGAAAAATGTAACCGATTCTTTCGTTTTCTTGGGCCACTGGCCATCCGCCGGGAGTTTCGGGTTTAATACCGATATTTTAGCAACAAATCTAATAAATCTAAGTGTAGTGATTGGTGTATTGATTTTTTTTGGAAAGGGAGTGTGTGCGAGTTGTGTATTTCAAGAATAGGTTGGATCCATCCAACTGCACTTTATTTATAGTATGTTTAGGATAAATAGGAAAAAAGGTGCACGATCTCGACGAATTACTTCTGAATAAATTCAGAAATCATATGTAAGAACCATAGCATTTCGTAACTAATTGGTAAATCAACTTTGATTCTCTATCAACCAATAATGCGAGACCATTAACATGGTTAAAACTAAACTGTTTGAAGTCCAGGCAAAACATGGTACTCTTTCTACCACTACATTAGTACCGAAATGGTTTAAAAATGACTAGTTGGTAACTTATCTGATATAGAACACTCATATCGATAAAATGATTTAAACCATTTACTAGAAAATGGGGACTTGCCCTTTTTTTCTTATCCAATGCCGAATCGACGACCTATGTATAAAAAAGAGGAATTTTTTGGATTTGCAGAAAAAATCGAAAAATTAGAAATTTTCATTTGAAACTAAATGAATTTTTAATTCAAAAAAGATAAAGAAGAAATCAAAATAAAGAAACAACTTTGCTGACAATTATAGAGTTTTGTCTGGTCAGAAGAGTCCTCCTAATAATTATTCTGGTCTTGTATCAGTTTCGACATCTTTGAATACAAACAGAAAAGAAAAGAGAGGATAGGCTCATTACATTAAAAAAAGATATGGGAATACCCATAACAAAAAAATAAAATAAATAATTGAGCGTGAGAGCCAAATGAATCGAAAGATTCATGTTTGGTTCGGGAAGAGATCATGAAAGTTGTGAAATTAATGCTAAGATAATCTACTTTCATTAAAAGATTTATTAGATAATCGAAAACAGAGGATCTTGATTACTATTCGCAATTCGGAAGAATTACGTAAAGGGGCCATTGAGCAACTCGAAAAAGCCCGGGTTCGCTTACGGAAAGTGGAACTAGAAGCAGATGAGTATCGAACGAATGGGTATTCTGAGATAGAACGAGAAAAAGAAAATTTGATTAATGCCACTTGTGATAGTTTGGAACGATTAGAAAATTACAAAAATGAAACCCTTGATTTTGAAAAACAAAGAGCAATGAATCAGGTCCGACAACGAGTTTTCCAACAAGCCTTACAAGGAGCTCTAGGAACTCTGAATAGTTGTTTGAATATGAATACCGAGTTACATTTCCGTACTATCCGTGCGAATATTGGCATTCTCGGGGCGATGGAAGAAATAACTGATTAGCCCTTCAACTTTTATTTGAATTTCGAATTTAGGCATTATTTTTTTCCCCTTGCTTCCGAAAAAGAATAAAGAAATACTAATGGTAACCCTTCGAGCCGACGAAATTAGTAATATTATCCGTGAACGTATTGAACAATATAGTAGAGAAGTCAAGATTGTGAATACCGGTACCGTACTTCAAGTAGGCGACGGCATTGCTCGTATTCATGGTCTTGATGAAGTAATGGCAGGTGAATTAGTAGAATTTGAAGAGGGTACAATAGGCATTGCTCTTAATTTGGAATCAAATAATGTTGGCGTTGTATTA